GTCTACATTAGAAAAACTCTCCGCTGATGAACTATACAGCGAGTGGCTTTATACCAACAAACAAAAAAATAACAACTTAAATAATGAATTTATAAATAGAATTGAGGCTTTAGAGACAGTATTTATTTCGCTAAATATACTTGAAACAAAGACTAGATTGTGTAATGCTGAGACTAAAAACAAAAAGAATTTCCTAGTTAAATTGTGTAATGCTGAGACTAAAAACAAAAAGAATTGCATAGTTAAAATGTATGATCCCTTTTTAAATGGGATGTATCGTGGAAGAATGAATAAATTGTTTTCATCTTCAATCAAAAAAAAAACTTCTTCAATCAAAAAAGAAACTTCGATAGAAAATTGGCCAGAAACACCTGAACTAACGGAACTAAATAAAATTCATGATATTTTTCTTCCCTATCCTATTTATCAAGAATATGAACAGAAAATAGAAAGATCAGAAAAAAAACAAGGAAAAATTGATTCAAATAAGAGGTTTTTACTCAACACAAAATTTTTACTCAACACACTTATGCTTAATCCTAAGCGTCACAGAAAATCTATTGTAGTAAGCCAAATCACTAAAAAACTCCCTCGATGGTCATACAAATTAATCAACCAGGTGGCACAATATTTTAAAAGACGACGAAAAGAACAAGGCAGGCTGCAAGGGCTGGAGCACCAGCTTCGAACAAGAAGATTTAAACGTATAGCTTTTTTAACTCGTTCGAAACGAACTTTTGAGAGTTCTCATTTCAAGAATTCTAAATTTTTTACAAAATTTAATAGAAATTTGGGTTTTATAAGTTATTTGGAACAATCAGATTTTCGTCGAGCCGTAATCAGAGGATCTATGCGCCCTCAAAGGCGTAAAGTGGTTATTTGGGGACTGTCTCAAGGAAATCCCCATTCCCCGCTTTTTTTGGAAAAAATGGAAGATTTTCCTTTTCCTATATCCGAGGTAATGAGAATTTTTTATAGTAGTATAGATTGGATGGCTCCAAAGTCAGAATTAGAAATTCAAAATGAAGAATTGGAAATGAAAAAAGAATACCAGGAAAGCACAATAGAGACCTGGGAGAACATTCCACATAGACAAAAAACAAGAAGTATTCTGTTACTAGCTCACTCAATTTTTAGAAGATATATTAGATTACCCTTATTGATAATAGCTAAGAATATTGTCCGTATTTTATTATGGCAATCTCCGGAATGGTATGAGGATTTCCAAGATTGGAATAGAGAAATTTATATAAACTGCAACTATAATGGTATGGTATTCTCCAAAACAAGATTGCCTAAAAATTGGTTAAAAGACGGTTTTCAGATAAAAATCCTATATCCTTTTCATTTGAAACCTTGGCACAGATCTAAGCTACGACTCTCTGATAGAGCTCTAAAGAAACAAGATGATTTTGATTCTTGTTTTTTAACAGTTCTCGGAATGGAAACGGAATATCCTTTTGGTCCTCCTCGAGAAACACCTTCCTTTTTTGAACCCATTTTTAAAGATATAGACTATAAAGTAGAAATCAGAAAATTTAATTTTAGAGTTCGAAGAGTTTTTAAAAAAATAACAAAGAAAGAAGCAAAAGCATTTTTATTTGTAAAACGAATAATAAAACAACTTTTAAAAGGAAAGACAATTCCATTATTTATACCGAGAGAAATATATGAATCAAGTGAAACTCAAAAAGAAAAGGATTCTATAATCAGCAATCAGATAATTCATGAATCACTTAGTCAAATTCGATCTACAGGTTGGACAAATTATTCACAGGCAGAAGAAGAAATGAAAAATAGGATTGATAGAAGAAGCACAATCAGAAATCAAATAGAAATAATGAAAAAAGAGAAAAAAAAAGGAATGACAGGAAAAAAGAAAAATAATAATGGAGAATCACCCCCAAAAATTTGGAAAAGAAAAAATATTCAATTAATAGTTAAATTTTTCATTGAAAAAATATACATAGATATCTTTCTATGTATCATTAATATGCGCAGAATCGCTCTACAACTTTTTATCGCATCAACAAAAAAAATTCTTGATAAATACATTTACAATAATGAAACAAATCAAGAAAGCATTAATAAAACAAAACAAAAGAAAATTTACTTTATTTCGCCTATGACTATAAAAAGGGCTTTTGATAATCTTAGAAATAGTAAGCGGAAGTCACATATTTTTTTTGATTTATCTTACTTGTCACAAAAATATGTATTTTTAAAATTATCACAAACCCAAGTTCTTAACTTCAATAAGTTAAGATCTATTCTTCAACTTCAATATAATCGACCGTCTTTTTTTCTTAAGACTGAAATAAAGGATTTTTTTGGAAGACAAGGAATATTTCATTCCGAATTAAGACATAAGAAACTTCCAAATTATGTAACATGGAAAAACTGGTTAAGAGGTCATTATCAATACGATTTATCTCAGATTACATGGTCTAGATTAGTCCCACAAAAATGGCGAAATGGAATCAATCAATCCCATACGTCT